TCTTTCCGGACAAGGCATACAAAGAGACCTGCCAACATTTAAATAATTGGTGAACCTCTGAGAGATATTTAGAATGCATGTTTTTACTTGTATCTCCCATCTCTCTATTTTTGTTAGTTATTTACTAGAGCAATTATGGTCTGGAAGTTGATCCAGGGCAAGTGTTCGGATCTATTATGACATCAATTTGTGGCGCCCAACGGACCTTTCTTTAAGATTCTAATTCTAAACCCTTTTGAATTAAGATAAAAACTATTTTTTTGTGCAACTGAGACGATTCCTAAGAATAATAGAATAGATATTTAATTAATATATATTGAATATTAATTATTAATATATATATTATAATATAAATAGATATAATCAGTAATACTATTATTCTATCTAAATATAGAAAATCGCACTAACAGTCGTTAGTCATTACTAAGAAATAGCCAATTTTTTGGAAGGGTTTGTTTTTCTAACATTTTTATTTTTATATATATTTTAGAATATTCAAATAATAAGAAAAAAATTATTCCATTTATAAAAACGACTAACTAACTAATACTATATACTAACGAAAAAATATAGTAAGGATAACGAAATTACTTATTTTTCGAGATCCTGTTATAGGTTCTATCCATATACGTTCTGATCGCCAATTCATAATCGATCTGATTCCATTTAATTTAAATTAAAAGAATACCCCAAAGTAATTGGACGTTCCTTACTTTGATCTGTTTCCGGCATAACTCTCATCAACTAGTAGCAACTATTTCTATAGTTTTTGGGGGGGAATAAAATACTAAATATTTATATTTCTTAATAGATGGATTTCATTTTTAAATTGAATTAATTGATTAATAATATTGACAAAATTCTCAATATTATTTAAAAAGAATTTTCTATTTAAAATACTAATTAACTAGCTACTAATAATATAAGAAAAGAAATAAATAGATTAAGTACTGTATCCGTGTATTCTTTAGCCTTATGAAATATCAGCCAAACTAGAACGATTTGATAAGGGATATAATGAAATTCTTTGATGAGTTCTTCCCAGAACCGAATTTTTATTAATGAAACAATAACCAAAGCTTTTTTATTCGAAACGTCCCGTGATCTTCAACCAATTATGCGCTTCAATATAATTCCCAGGAGTAAGCGTTATAGCTTGTTTCCAATACTCAGCGGCTTGATCAAACCAAGCCTCCGCAATTTCAGAATCTCCCTGTCGGATGGCCTGTTCTCCCCGGTAATGGCAGATCACTGCCATATTATTAAAAGCTTGCGGTAAGAATGGGTTTCGTTCTAGTGCCCTGAAATAGTATTCTAAAGCTTTCGTATGTTCCCCATTACTTGTGTGAATAAGGCCTATATTATAGAGTATATAACTTCGATCGTAGGGATCAATTTCTAGTCGCATAGCTTCATAATAATTCTGTAAAGCTTCCGCATAATTTCCTTCGGATTGAGCTGACATCCGTTACGGTCGTCATTCGATTCAAAGAATCTCCGTTCCAGAACCGTACGTGAAATTTGCATCTCATACGGCTCCTCCTTTAAATACGCATAATGAGAATAAACCATACTTGGAATAATAAACAGGGTTATAATAGTCTCATTATGAACTGGGTGGGGCTAGTGTTTTTACAAAAAATCTCTAGCCAACCTTCTTGCGCAAGAACTTGTACTAACATCAAACGCCTTGATATTTTTTATTAATAGAGAAATATAGTTAAAGGATAACTCCAACAATTAATTTGTCCTCAACGCCCCCTAATTTTCAGGAAATAGTCACTTCAACAGTCTTCGATGGTTATATGGGTATCCAAAGTACCAACGAGATGGATGTTTGCTGTCCCAACCATTCTTGTTAGGCCCAATCCAAGATAAGAAAAGGGAATTTAGTAAGTAATTTTTAACAAAGCTTTCGTGTTGTCGATTACTAGGTGTAGTGCCTTTTCCCCTATGCCGCCTATTGGGACTTAATTACTAGGAAGTAGGATTGACCTGTAATACAGAACACACAGGTGTAACCTTTCGCTCAATACTAGTACTAAAATCGATAATTGAAGCATAGTATTTGAGGCTGCATCAATCGGGGATACACGACAGAAGGAATTGTTCTATTTCTAAACTTCACCTTCAACAAGCGTCGATTTTTTAGAATATAGAAATCTAATAAGAAGATTTGTTCTTTCTATTTCGAATCCTGTGTCTTTCTCATCAAACTAGAATCAGAAAAAAAAATCCTAGAATCAGAAAATAAAATCAAATCACACCATCTCTGTAATAAGTAAATGCCTCTTTTTCTCCCGAAGTTGTCGGAATTATTCGTAATAAGATATTGGCCACAATTGTAAAGGTCTTATCAATAAAATTTCCATTTATTCGCGATCTAGACATAGGTATCAATCCATTCTCTAATTATTCTCATTACCTCTTGCGGGAAAATTTTTCTCCAAACAAAGGATTTATACAGTACGAAATAACATAAAAACAGATTCAGTTACAA